TTTTTTCTTTGGTAAGGTAAGGATAATGGTATGGACTGTGAATGATTCAATAATGGGGATTCCTTACCCATATATGTTCATTTCTAGGGGTATCATATCTGCCCGAAGGACTTAGGATTAAGATAAGATCCAAAGATTTCTGTTCACATCCATTTGTGGATGAGTAGAGTGAATGATAAAGATAGTGAATTTTGTTTGAACTGCGGATAAAAAAAGAGGATAAAAAAAGAATTCGAAAGTCTAGTTAGGAAGTCAAAGGGGCTTTTCTTGGGGATAGAGGGACTTGAACCCTCACGATTTCTAAAGTCGACGGATTTTCCTCATACTATAAATTTCATTGTTGTCAATATTGACATGTAGAACAGGACTCTCTCTTTATTCTCGTCAGATTAATCATTTTTGCAAAAGATCTATCCGACTCTGGAATGAATAATTTGATTACTGAATATTCGATTCTTCCTTCAACTTCGACTGGAATGGATTCATAAGAACTCTTAATTAATATATTAATTAATAAATATATATAATAATAATATGGATTATTATGGATTCTGGATTCGAGTCGTGATTAATCGTTTGATATGTCAGTATGTTTATATACGTACATAGGGGCATCCTTTCTCTAATTTCAATAGAGGGATTCCAACTACCAACGCAACGTAGTCAACGCCAATTCCATTCGTTAGAACAGCTTCCATTGAGTCTCTGCACCTATCCTTTGTTTTCTTAAAATTCAAATAAAGATTTGGCTCAGGATTGCCCATTTTAAATTCCAGGGTTTCCCTGAATTTGGAAGTTACCACTTAGCAGGTTTTCATACCAAGGCTCAATCTAATCAAGTCCGTAGCGTCTACCAATTTCGCCATATCCCCCTTTGAGGCCAGGATCTAGTTGTAATTTCACCCACCTCTTTTGGAACCGTTGAATTCATTAGATAATGAATTCCATTCCCATATGGAAAAAGTGTATGCCGCGATTTTTTTCGCCATCATCCATCGTTTTATCTTTATTGAATGAACCATATTTGTCTCAATCAGACATGATTTTATCATGGATGTATCCGCAATTCAATATGGATACATATATCCAACATATATATGCCCCTCATGCCCCCTCATTTTTACAGTTCTTTTTGGAATACTGGGACGGTCGATATTCATTTGTTTTTTGAGTCCTATTCTATCTTCGCCTTTTCCAAATGAAACCAGAGAAATGTATCATTTTATTAAGAACTTAGTTTAGGTTTAAGAATTTCTTAAGAAAATTCTAGTTATATTATTAAAACTATACAAATACTAAACAAATACTCAAAATAGTATGACCCTCTTTATTAGATGATATGATATGCAAATTTTACTATAAAATTTATTTTATACTTAACTATACTATTATTATTATATTTAGTAATTAAATAATGGAATTTAAGTATTATTTAAGTTAAGTATTATATAAAAAGAAATATTTAGTAAGAATATATAAATAAACAGATTAGTATTATTATTAGTATTATTAAATACTATAAAACAATTTCACTAGTTACTATTAACTAAATCCATAGCTGATATCAAAAATCTGGTAGGTAGTTTACTGAATTCCTACTCACTAGTTATATTTATGTTATGTGAGCCCGCTTAGCTCAGAGGTTAGAGCATCGCATTTGTAATGCGATGGTCATCGGTTCGATTCCGATAGCCGGCTTTTTGATCGATTTTTCCATGATTGATAATCTCTTCTCTTCTTCCAAATGCCGAGTCATCGATCTATTATATCGCGTTAACTTGACAACTATGAATAAAAAATGAATTGGAGCGATTAGATCTCTACAGAACAAATTCAATCATAAAACAGATCCTTAACTTCCTATATATATACAAACGGATATTGATACAATGAATTTCATTCTATTTTCTAGTACTTTATTTTAGTTTGACTTTGTTTATTCTTTAGTTATAGTTCAGTCTTAAATTTAGATTTTTCTGTAAAATGCAATTTCAATAAAATAAAAAAGGAGTTTTTATGTCTCGTTACCGAGGACCTCGTTTCAAAAAAATACGCCGTTTGGGGGCTTTACCAGGACTTACTAATAAAATCCCTAGATCCAGAAATGATCTTAAAAACCAATTGCGTTCGGGGAAAAGATCGCAATATCGTATTCGTCTAGAAGAAAAACAGAAATTGCGTTTTCATTATGGTCTCACAGAGCGACAATTACTTAGATATGTGCATATCGCCGGAAAAGCCAAAGGGTCAACGGGTCAAGTATTACTACAACTACTTGAGATGCGTTTGGATAACACCCTTTTTAGATTGGGTATGGCTTCGACCATTCCCGGAGCCAGGCAATTAGTTAACCATAGACATATTTTAGTTAATGGTCGTGTAGTGGATATACCAAGTTATCGTTGCAAACCCCGAGATATTATTACTACGAAGGATAAACAAAGATCGAAAGCTCTGATTCAAAATTATATTGCGTCATCCCCTCGCGAGGAATTGCCAAAACATTTGACTATTGACCCATTCCAATATAAAGGATGGGTAAATCAAATAATAGATAGTAAATGGATCGGTTTAAAAATAAATGAGTTGTTAGTCGTAGAATATTATTCCCGTCAGACTTGAACCTAATTGAAAATAACAAAGAAAGGTTCAGCAAATTTGACCCACACCGCTTGCTTTGCTGAAGGAAATAGATTTCCATTTGAGTAAGGACCTTGATCTGCTGATCATTCGCGTATTACAAATGGATCTACAGTAGGATTTTTTTATTTCGTTTTTGTTCTTTTCGATATTTGTATTTTACGTACTACAGTAGTGTAATTAGGAATAGAGAATATCTATCAAATAAAGGTCTTATTGTTGGAATAATGGTATAAATTGCTATTTGATTTGATATATTCTGGTCGGTAACGTTGGTGAATCAACAGAAACGGAAAGAGAGGGATTCGAACCCTCGGTAAACAAAAGTCTACATAGCAGTTCCAATGCTACGCCTTTAACCACTCGGCCATCTCTCCTACTCTTACTCTTATTATTGACCAAAAACCGAGTGAATAGCGAGCCGTTCGTATTGTTTTATTGCAGTATCAAGTACGATCAATCTAGGGTTCCATAGGAATACAAAATTTCTTTCAAATTTCTCTTTGCCCCCCAAAAAGGCAACAGTTTGAGCGGAAGGTCCACATCTTTATCTTTTTTTTAGAATTAGTCTATTTTTATGATATTTCGTACTACTGTATATGTACAATTCCTTTGTTTGTGGGATCATTTTCCCAAAGAAAATGGAAAGAATTATAGAACGGATTGCTAATTATGCCTAGATCTCAGAGAAATGGAAATTTTATTGATAAGACCTCTTCAATTGTAGCCAATATCTTATTACGAATAATTCCGACAACTTCAGGGGAAAAAAGGGCATTTACCTATTACAGAGATGGTGCGATTTGATTTTCTTTTTAGCCCCTAGTAGATTGGGATAGAAAGAAAGAAATTATTGAAATAAACCTACGCCTGGTGAAGGTGAAGTTTGGAGATAGAACAATTCCTTCCGTCGTGTATCCTCGATTGATGCAGCCTCATATGCTTTCATTATCGATTTGAGTATTGAGCGAAAGGTTACACCTATAGGTTCTGGATAGCGAGTCAATCCTACCCCATTAGTACCAGTACCAATAGGCAGCATAGGGGAAGAAGCACTACTCCTAGAAATCAACAACGCGAAAACTTTGTTTGTTATAAATTACCCCTTTCCTTATCGGTATCGGGACTACCAAGAATGGTTGGGACAACAAAGATCCATCTCGTTCGTACTTTGGATATCCGTATAACCATCAAAGATTGTTGAAGTGGCTAATTCCTGGAAATAGGAGGCGTTGAGAACAAAGAAATTGTTGGAGTTACCCCTTTTATCTAGTACTAATACGATTGGTGTTAAGAAAAAACCTCTTTCGGGAAGGCTGGCTAGAGATTTCTAGTAAAAATACTAGCCCCTGTCAGTTCATAATGAAAATAGTGAAATTTGGATTCTATAGATTATTTCCCTTAGTACTATGCACAGAAGGGAGGAGCCGTATGAGATGAAAATCTCACGTACGGTTCTGGAGCGGAGATTCTTTGAATAGAAAGAACGACCGTAACGGATGTCGGCTCAGTCCGAAGGAAATTATGCAGAAGCTTTACAGAACTATTATGAAGCTACGCGACCAGAAATTGATCCCTATGATCGAAGTTATATACTCTATAACATAGGTCTTATACACACAAGCAACGGGGAGCATACGAAGGCTTTGGAATATTATTTCCGAGCACTAGAACGAAATCCATTCTTACCACAAGCTTTTAATAATATGGCCGTGATCTGTCATTACGTGCGACTATCTCCATTATAGAAAGAAGAAAAAAAGAGCAAATCCGCTAGTAAATACTAGAAAAATGGGCTTTCTACATATGCATCGTCGAAAGCAACGATTTTTATCAGCTGTAGCGAGGAAAGAAACTTCATGAGAACCAAAATATGAAGAAATGGATACGCCCATATACTCTATGGATAAAAAAAAAAGGATCGAATTGATAGAGAAAGCACCGTAAAGATCAATTAACGAGCTATTGGATCGATACAGTTAAGAACTGCTTACTTATGATATTGATATGATATAAAAGTTAGGAATCCACTTATGTAATAGAGTTGATCCACTAAGGTATTAAGCAGCGGTGTAGCATCAGATCCCAAAGATAGTAAGTTCTTTTTTCTTGCGGAGGTGCGGAGGAAAGTCTTTTTCAAAAGAGTCTATATGAAATGAAAACGAGATAGTTACCTTTCAGAAAATTCTAACGATGTAGGGGATATTCCTCATTTTTCTAAAGGTGGGAGAAAAGATAGAACTGATTATTGATCACAATTAGAGTTTAAAACTTAATGTAATTAACTTCTTCTGGTTAACCCAAGAAAAATGGGATAGGCTTATGAGAAATCTAATTCAGTTAGGATATGATAGATTAAT